ATAAAAAAATGCAGGTTTCTTTTTTTTATACTTCGCCCTTTCAGTGCTTTACTTAAAATTAAACATTAAAAAAACAGATTCAAAAAACGATATGATTCAACCTCAAACCCATTTGAACGTAGCGGACAATAGCGGTGCCCGAGAATTGATGTGTATTCGAATCATAGGAGCCGGTAATCGTAGATATGCTCATATTGGTGACGTTATTGTTGCTGTGATCAAGGAAGCAGTACCAAATACACCTCTAGAAAGATCCGAAGTGATCAGAGCTGTAATTGTACGTACTTGTAAAGAACTCAGACGAGATAACGGTATGATAATACGTTATGATGACAACGCTGCAGTTGTCATTGATCAAGAAGGAAATCCAAAGGGAACTCGAGTTTTTGGTGCGATCGCCCGAGAATTGAGACAGTTGAATTTTACTAAAATAGTTTCATTAGCGCCTGAAGTATTATAAGATGAGACCGCGATATATCCATAGTATTCAAATACAATAGATAAATAAAAGTTTAGTAGAGTATGTCTCATGCATATACTTTTAAAAATTTTCATAAAAAAAAGAACATGTTGATTATATCAAAATTCGAAAACAACAAAAATTTGAGTTTATCATGGGCAAGGATACTATTGCTGACATAATAACTTGTATACGAAATGCTGACATGAATCGAAAAGGAACGGTTCGAATAGCATCTACTAACATCACCGAAAACTTTGTTAAAATACTTTTGCGAGAGGGTTTTGTAGAAAACGTAAGGAAACTTGTGGAAAACAAAAAAGAGTTTTTGGGTTTAACCCTACGACATAGAAGGAATAGGAAAGGACCGTATAGACCCTGTTTAAATTTAAAACGAATCAGTCGACCCGGTCTACGAATCTATTTTAACTATGAACGAATTCCTAGAATTTTAGATGGGATGGGGGTTGTAATTCTCTCTACTTCTCGAGGTATAATGACAGACCGAGCGGCTCGACTCGAAAGAATCGGCGGAGAAATTTTGTGTTATATATGGTAATTATTCTTCTATCCAAATATCCAAATTGTATTTGGAGCTTCCTTTTATGTTGTGAAAAAAAATCTGTTAGATGGTTTAGCCAACGAAGTAAGATTCTAGGTTATGCTTCGGGAAGGATCTGACCTAGTTTTATACATATACTACCAGTGGATATAGTTAAAATTGAAGGAAGCCATTATGATTCAAATAGAGAGCGTATATTTGATAGAATACACAAAAGTATTTGAGTGAGTAGGTGATTTTTCAACACTCCTTTCGTGGGGATACAATTCACGGTTTAAAAATTTCAAGAAACTTTTTTTCCTCCAATACCAATTTTTTCTTCCAATACCAATAAGTAGATTCGAAATTCATTTAAGGCATAACAATTATGAAAATAAGGGCTTCCGTTCGGAAAATTTGTGAAAAATGTCGACTGATCCGCAGGAGGGGACGGATTATAGTAATTTGTTCCAACCCGAGACATAAACAAAGACAAGGATAATCTTTTGAAAAGGACTCTAGAAAAGAAACGATGAACAAATCAAAAAAAAAACAACAAGATCGTTTTGACATGAAATGGATATATCCATATATCTCTGACTTATATTTATGAAATGATCAAATATGGAACAAATATGGCAAAATCTACAACAAGAAGTGGTTCACGTAGGACTGGACGGGTTGGTTCGCGTAAAAGTGTACGTCGAATACCAAAGGGCGTTATTCATGTTCAAGCAAGTTTCAACAACACCATTGTGACTGTTACGGATGTACGGGGTCGGGTAATTTCTTGGTCCTCGGCCGGTACTTGTGGATTCAGGGGTACAAGAAGAGGTACACCCTTTGCTGCTCAAACCGCAGCGGGAAGCGCTATTAGAGCAGTAGCGGATCAAGGTATGCAACGAGCAGAAGTCATGATAAAGGGTCCTGGTCCCGGAAGAGATGCAGCATTACGAGCTATTCGTAGAAGCGGTATCCTTTTAAATTTCGTACGGGATGTAACCCCTATGCCACATAATGGTTGCAGACCCCCTAAAAAAAGACGGGTGTAGAAATAGAAAAGATTTCAAGAGAAAAAAATGACTCAACGATCTGACAAATAATATTACTATGGTTCGAGAGAAAGTCAAAGTATCTAACGGGACACTACAGTGGAAGTGTGTTGAATCAAGAGCAGACAGTAAGCGTCTTTATTATGGACGCTTTATTTTGTCTCCACTTATGAAGGGTCAAGCCGACGCAATAGGCATTGCGATGCGAAGAGTTTTGCTTGGAGAAATAGAAGGAACGTGTATTACACGCGCAAAATTTGGGAAAATCCCACATGAATATTCTACCATAATGGGTATTCAAGAATCGGTACATGAAATTTTAATGAATTTGAAAGAAATTGTATTGAGAAGTAATCTTTATGGAATTTGTGACGCGCTTATTTGTGTCAAAGGTCCGAGATATGTAACTGCTCAAGACATCCTCTTGCCACCTTCTGTGGAAATCGT